ACTTGCTGCATCAAAAACTAAATCACAAGCTTCTGATAAAAAACGAGCAGTTTTAGTAAGATTTGGAATATGAATACCTTTACGCTTGGCAGAAATATAAGGTGCCATCCTAGGATTCCATTTCCTAGTACCATGACCAAAATGAACTCCCGCTTCCATCATCTCTTCCAAATTGATATTCCAATACCTTCTTGTCATTTCTCCCCCCCACTTTCGCTTTTTTTTTTTTCAAAAAAAAGCGACGAGGTTGCCCTGAACTAAATAATTGTTCCGATGGAACCTTTTCTTCTACCGGAGATTGGCCGTGTGGATGTCGATACACAATCCAAACCCCTACCCTCTATTCGTTATTATCTTTTTTTCTATTACCACAAAAAATGACCATAAATAAAGAGTTTTTTTTTTAATTAAAAAAAAAAAAAAGTATGAATCCACTTTTAAGAATCATTAAATCCTCTAAATGATTGTTCTGATGTATCATGAAACTTCTTTGAAATGGAAGAATCAAATAATTCTCTGTGGTGGAACAAAATATCTCCGATTTCCCCCTCGAAAAAATTCTTCTTTTTGGTTTTCAAAGGAATGTTCTTATGTTGCCTTGAACGATGCACTAATCCTTTGAATCCGGTACCAACGGGTATCATCCCCCCTATAACAACGTTCTCTTTTAGGCCTTTCAACCAATCGATACGGCCCCGGAGAGCAGCTTTGGCTAAAACTCGAGCAGTTTCTTGAAAACTCGCTTCAGATATGAAACTTTGAGTATTCAAAGATGCCCTTGTTATTCCCAATAGGATGGCGCGGTAACAGATCGATTCTTCCAAAGCGCGCCCCGTTCGCGCCGCTCGCAACAATCCAATTAGTTCTCCAGGTAAAAAAACATTAGACATTCCATCCTCTGAAACCAACACCTTTGATGTTATTTGGCGTACAATAATTTCTATGTGTCTATTATGGATTTGCACCCCCTGGGATCGATAAACCTTTTGGATCTTATTAACCAAAGATATACGACTTTGCACTATAGTTAGCTCAGCCCCAATCAAGAATCCCAAAGGAATTCCAAGAATTTGTTTTATATGCTCGTTCCAACCCTCAATTCTTTTTTCTAGGTTCATCGATATTGAATCAATTGAACGCACTTCTAACACTTGTTCCACTTTTGGAAGACCCTGCGTTATATCACCGGATCTCGATTTTTCATATATAAATGTAACTAATGTATCTCCCTCGTAAAGGATTTCTCCATAATGACCATGAACAGTTGTTCCTGGAGTGGCCAAATAAGGCTTGGCGGATCTTATTACTACAGAGTCAACTTGAACAATCAAAACTTGACCCGATTTGAGATGGGGTCCGTTTTTGGATATACATACATTTTCACAAATAAACTGTCCAAGACTAATTATTGTGGATCTTTCTTCAAAATAATTATGATAATAATTATGATGGAGAAAATACCAATTCAAATTGAATGAATTCAAAACGATGTTACTGCATGAATCGGGATTCAAAATTCTCCCATTTTCATCCATTAAATAATAGTTAATTACTTGAAAAGTCTGTTTTAAATTTTCAAGTTGCAAATATTTAGTTACCAAAATAGGATTATGAGTTATTAAATAGTAAAATGAATAAAAATTCACAAATTGAAGGACTGTTCCTAAAGGGCCAATCGAATTCCTAATTTTAATTATAGGATCTTTTTTAATTGATATTGATTCTTTTATCACATTGTGATATTTTCCAGCGTTGAATGGACCCATTCGGAAACAATTAGATGATGACAAAATTATCAAAGATGGGCATTCCTTATTTTTATTTAACAACGTGCGAATAGTTCCTTGATTTTGGCTAAGTAATTGTTGAATTTTTGTCTTGGAATAAAAGGGATTGTTATTGGTGTGATCTGACACATTATCTGAATCTGAGATCAATCCTGAGCCTGAGGGATCATTCCTTTTTCTGAGATACGAAATAGGGAATTTCACTAAGTCAATTCTTAGGAAATCTCGAATCAGACCATTTGTACTTACTTCAACAAAGGAAGTATGAGCCTCTTCGATAGAAGAACTTTTTTTGTCTTGGTCCCAATTCAAAATTAAACAAGTCCGAACTAATTGAATACTTGTATCAGAAATTCCCCGAATTGGTTTGCCATTTCTGTAAACAATATAATTGACAACTCGAAGTTGCATATTATCCCTTTCTTGTAACAGATCCGGGGGGAAGAGTGTTGCTAAATTTATACCGTCCGATACTTCATATGTCACTACGGGTCGAACTAAAACAAAATACTTTTTCTTAGTAGGTGTGATCCGTTGGACATAGATCCCATTTTTCCATTTTTTGGATTCCTTAGAATTTGTTTTTCCTGTTCCTGGGGGTATCAAGATGCCACTGTGTCGGGATATCTTATCTGTCTCTCCAGGAAAATGGATATCTCCAGAAAAGATTTTCAGTTCAATCCTTTTTTTTTTTCTCTCCACTCGGACTAATC